CCTTTTTCTGACGAATCATATAGTCCTACGATTTCATCGACCGATAAGCTTATCAAAAAAATAGTAATTACTATTGAAATGATCGAAAAGGATATATGAGTTAATATATGTTCTAAGGTGGAAAATATCATAAATTTATTTTTATTAAAATGAAAAAGTGGGGTAAACCAATTCTACGGAATTGAAATCAGGAATTGAATTTATTATAGGACTTATTCCATTTGTTTTAGAAGATGCCATGCCGCCACTCGGACTCGAACCGAGATGCTCTAGCACTGCTTCCTAAGAGCAGCGTGTCTACCGATTTCACCATAGCGGCGTACTCGAAATAATAATAATCTATTATTATTTAATCGTCGAGATTGAAGGAGTCAATTCAATATTTTTTTTTCATTTTCATTCAAAGTGATGAGAAAAAACTCGTTTCGTTTCAATATGGATTGAAGCGTTCCCCATAAAAATCTTTATTATCATTTCATTTTTTAATTTTAAAATGCATTTCTCATTTATCTGATTTTATAAATCGAAGATGCACTTTTTTTATCAATGAACAAAAAAAGTCTTTTTATGGATCACAGTACAGTGTGACATTCAAAATTTTTTTATTTAACTATTTGTAGAGCTTTATATTAACCCTTAGGCCTTAGGTTGGTTTTTCGTCATGTAAAGAATTTTATTTAGGATTTCGAAAACTAATTCGATATTGGACTGAACTGAACATTTTGTCTAAGAAAAAACTTTTTTTGTAATTTTATTATTTATTATGATGATATGACAGATAATTGTACCGATGAGGAAAATAAGAATCCCCACCGGATAAAACATATTCAAAAAAAAGTGAAACCTTGTATCTTTTTTTTTTTTTAAAAAAAAAAAAAGTACCATTTTCAGATTAAGATTAGTTAATCTAGTGTTTGACTATTTAATTGTCGTACAAAAAAACTTTTTGAATTCCCGGTAGAAAGAGACTTCGCTAAGGAAAAAGCTTTCAACGCTGCCCGATATACCTTCTTTTTCCAAATGTTTTTACGAATACGTTTTTTTGATATAGAAGTACTTTTTTTTGGAACTGCCATTAAAAATTTGAAAAAAAGTTATTCATTTCTCTAGTTGAATGTGAAAGACATCTATTGGTCAAACAATTCCATTTTTTCTTTTTTTTATATCTCTGTCTATTTTCGTCGTGCTATATTTATACATGTAACAAAATACACCGAAAAGTTCAAAAAAAACCAATCCTTACCTAACAAATTCCAAATTACTGAAATTACTTTAGTTTTTTATTAGTTGGTCAAACTCAAAAGAAAAGAACGAGTACACATTTTTTGGATTTAAAAATTTGAATTAAACTAGTAGTTAATCAAAGAATACATGATTTTCTAAAAGTTGTCTTAGTAATTTCGTCTTTTCTTTTAATTCTATTTCTTCTCCCTGGTATTGAAAGAAAAGTGTGGGATATTCTAGCGTTTTCTACAAAGAAAAAAAATATCTTTTATTCAAATGGAGTATAATCAGTTCTATCATGAATTAGTTAATGATTATGAATAAACGAACTAATAAAAAAAACGAGTTCTTTTTTTTATTGCGCCCGTTTTGGTATGGACCATCCTATTATTTCTATCAAAATAAAGTAATGTATTAACTACTCGATTTTGGTGTAATTATTTGCTCTATGCATATAAATTATCCTAATACGTAATACGTAATAATAATTGAATTTTTTTCTTCATTTTCATAAAAATTTTACTTAATATTCAATATTAATAAAATGAATTATTGTCTTATTTCATTTTAAATATAAATAGTAACTTGATCATATTCATATCATTTGACCAATTCTAACTTCTTGATTTGAATATTTGAAATATTGGTTAAAGAAGAAAGATTCAGAATAATTAGGAATAGAAAATTCTATTTAAGTATTCCATATCTTGATTTTTTATTGAACCTATAAAAAGATATAAGAGCCGGTGAATTATAAAGAATTAATTAAAAATAAAAAGGTTTTTTTATGGAATATACATATCAATATTCATGGATTATCCCCTTCATTCCACTTCCAGTTCCTATGTTAATAGGAGTGGGACTTCTACTTTTTCCAACGGCAACAAAAAATCTTCGCCGTATGTGGGCTTTTCCTAGTATTTTCTTGTTAAGTATAGTTATGATACTTTCGGTCTATCTATCTATTCAGCAAATAAATAGAAGTTTTATCTATCAATATGTATGGTCTTGGACCATTAATAATGATTTTTCTTTAGAGTTCGGTCACTTAATAGATCCACTTACTTCTATTATGTTAATATTAATTACTACTGTTGGAATTTTGGTTCTTTTTTATAGTGACAATTATATGTCTCATGATCAAGGATATTTGAGATTTTTTGCTTATATGAGTTTTTTCAATACTTCCATGTTGGGATTAGTTACTAGTTCGAATTTGATACAAATTTATATTTTTTGGGAATTAGTTGGAATGTGTTCTTACCTATTAATAGGTTTTTGGTTCACACGACCTAGTGCGGCGACTGCTTGTCAAAAAGCGTTTGTAACGAATCGTGTAGGCGATTTTGGTTTATTATTAGGAATTTTAGGTCTTTATTGGATAACCGGTAGTTTTGAATTTCGGGATTTGTTCCAAATATTGAATAACTTGATTTATAATAATGAGGTTCCTTTTTTATTTCTTACTTTGTGTGCCTTTCTTTTATTTGCAGGTGCAGTTGCGAAATCGGCACAATTTCCCCTTCATGTATGGTTACCTGATGCCATGGAAGGCCCTACTCCCATTTCGGCTCTTATACATGCCGCTACTATGGTAGCAGCGGGCATTTTTCTTGTAGCTCGACTTCTTCCTCTTTTTATAATCATACCTTACATAATGAATTTAATATCTTTAATAGGTATAATAACAGTATTATTAGGAGCTACTTTAGCTCTTGCTCAAAAAGATATTAAAAGAGGTTTAGCTTATTCTACAATGTCTCAATTGGGTTATATGATGTTGGCTCTAGGTATGGGGTCTTATCGAGCCGCTTTATTTCATTTGATTACTCATGCTTATTCAAAAGCATTGTTGTTTTTAGGATCCGGATCAATTATTCATTCAATGGAAGCTATTGTTGGATATTCTCCAGATAAAAGTCAGAATATGGTTCTTATGGGAGGTTTAAAAAAGCATGTACCAATTACAAAAACTGCTTTTTTAGTAGGTACACTTTCTCTTTGTGGTATTCCCCCCCTTGCTTGTTTTTGGTCCAAAGATGAAATTCTTAATGATAGTTGGTTGTATTCACCTATTTTCGCAATAATAGCTTGTTCCACAGCAGGATTAACCGCATTTTATATGTTTCGAATCTATTTACTTACTTTTGAGGGACATTTCAATGTTCATTTTCAAAATTACAATGGTCAAAAAAGTAGTTCCTGCTATTCAATATCTCTATGGGGAAAAGAAGTGCCAAAAACGATTAAAAATCATTTTTGTTTATTAAGTTTATTAACAATGAATAATAATGAAAGGGCTTCTTTTTTTTCGAATAAGACATATCAAATTGATGGTAATGGAAAAAACAGGATACACCCTTTTATTACTATTACTAATTTTGTCACTAAAAATACTTTCTCTTATCCTCATGAATCGGACAATACCATGTTATTTTCTATCGTTATATTAGTGATATTTACTTTGTTTGTTGGGGTCGTAGGAATTCCCTTTGTTTTTAATCAAGAAGAAATTCATTTGGATATATTATCTAAATTGTTAAATCCGTCTATAAACCTTTTACATCCGAATTCAAATAATTCGGTGGATTGGTATGAATTTGTGACAAATGCAAGTTTTTCTGTCAGTATAGCTTTTTTCGGAATATTTATAGCGTCTTTTTTATATAAGCCTATTTATTCATCTTTACAAAATTTGAACTTACTAAATTCGTTTTCTAAAAGAGGTCCTAATAGAATTTTAGGGGACAGAATAAGAAATGGGATATATGATTGGTCATATAATCGTGGTTACATAGATGCTTTTTATACAATATCCTTAACTCAGGGTATAAGAGGACTAGCTGAACTAATTCATTTTTTGGATAGACGAGTAATTGATGGAATTACGAATGGTTTCGGTCTTACAAGTTTCTTTTTCGGAGAAGGTATCAAATATGTAGGGGGCGGTCGCATCTCTTCTTATCTCTTATTGTATTTATTGTTTGTATTAATTTTTTTATTAATTTATTCCTTTTTGTTTTTTTTTTAATTTGAATTTTTTATAAGTTCTATTTTTTTTTTCAACAAAAAAAAAATGAAATTCTTAATTCTATTTAATAGTCTTATTCTATTTAATAGTTGGAATAATTAATTTATTATTTAATAATGAATTTCTTTTAATTTAAGAATGAATTTCGTTTAATTTCTTATTTTCTTACTTATTTTCTTATTTAATTTATTTTTTTTTCAAACCATAAAAAAAATGGATCTTTTTTCAATTTAAATATTTCTAACTTCGAATTCTCTTTATTTTTATTCCTATCCATATAAGAAGTTTTATAAACTTGGCTATCTTTATAGAATGTCTCTTGAAAGTTGAATTCATCCCTTGTTTTTTCCTTTTCATTCACTCGGATCTCTTCCCTTTCATCGATTTTGTCCGGATCCTCCTTTTCTTCCGAAAAAAGAGAAGGATCTTCTTCGGTGGATCCCTCTTGTTCCTGTTTAGTCCCCTTCGTTTCGAAAGTTGTTTCTATTTCTACATCTGTTTCTTCCTCGCCTTCCCCCCTTTCTTCCGTTTCTGAGGTTTCTTTGAATTTTTTAGTAACAATGGGTGACGGTATTCTGCCTAAATAGTAAACACAGGTAATAAATAAGAGAATACTAAAGATTCGAGCCATAGAATTTCTCAATTCTGACACAAGGTACTTATTCGATCGAATGTACTTATTCGATCGAATAGAATTATTTTGCTGTATCCAGACTAATACCAATTCAACCCATTTCATGAAAAA